TATTCTGACTCAGAGGGAGAAATGCACTGGAGTACCGACGTGTACCATGCACCCGAATTTCAATATAGTAATGTCCGGCTCTTACCAAAAACAAGCCATTTATGGATATTATCAGGAGGTTCGTGCAGATCCGGTGTAGTTTCTTTTTCACTCCACAAGGATCAAGATCAACTGAACATCCATTCTCATTCTGTCGAACGAAGATATATTTCTAGCCTCTCAGTGAATAATGATCAAGTGAGACACCAATTAGTTAGGTCAGATTTTTCTGATAAAAAAGAAGATGGTATTTTGGATTATTCGGGATTTAATCGAATCATAGGTATTGGTCATTGTAATCTCATACATCCTGCAATTCTCCACAAGAATTCTGATTTATTGGCAAAAAGGCGAAGAAATCAATTTCTCATTCCGTTCCACTCCATTCAAGAACAAGAGAAAGAACTAATGCCCCATTCAGGTATCTCGATTGAAATACCCATAAAGGGTATTTTCCGTAAAAATAGTATTCTTGCTTATTTTGATGATCCTCGATACAGAAGAAAGAATTCAGGAATTACTAAATATGGGACTATAGGGGCGCATTCAATCGTCAAAAAAGAGGACTTGATTGAGTATCGAGGAGTCAAAAAAATTAAGCCAAAATTTCAAATGAAAATTGATCGCTTTTTTTTCATTCCCGAGGAAGTGCATATTTTACCCGAATCTTCTTACGTAATGGTACGGAATAATAGTATCATTGGAGTAGATACCCGGATCACTTTAAATAGAAGAAGCCAAGTGGGCGGATTAGTCCGAGTGGAGAAAAAAAAAAAAAGGATTGAACTAAAAATTTTTTCTGGGGATATCCATTTTCCTGGGGAAACGGATAAGATATCCCGACACAGTGGCATCTTGATACCGCCGGGAACGGGAAAAAAAGAACTTAAGGAATCCACCCGGGAATCAAAAAAATTGAAAAAATGGATCTATGTCCAACGGATCACACCTACAAAGAAAAAGCATTTTGTTTTGGTTCGACCCGTAGTCACATATGAAATAGCGAACGGTATCAATTTAGCAACACTCTTCCCCCAGGATCTGCTGCGGGAAAAGGATAATATGCACCTTCAAGCCGTCAATTATATCCTTTATGGAAAGGGCAAACCCTTTCGGGGTATTTCTGACACAAGTATTCAATTAGTTCGAACTTGTTTAGTCTTGAATTGGGACCAAGACAAAAAAAGTTCTTCCGTCGAAGAGGTCTGTGCTTCCTTTGTTGAAGTAAGTACAAACGGTATGATTCGAGATTTCCTAAGAATCGACTTAGTGCAATCCCATATTTCGTATATCAGAAAAAGGAATGCTCCGTCAAGTCCAGGATTGATCTCTGATAATGGTCCAGATCGCACCAATATAAATCCGTTTTACTCCATTTATTTCAAGGCAAGGGTTCAACAATCACTTAGCCAAAATCAAGGAACTATTCATACCTTGTTGAATAGAAATAAGGAATGCCAGTCTTTGATAATTTTGTCATCATCTAATTGTTTTCGAATGGGTCCATTCAACGATATCAAATATCATAATGTGATAAAGCAATCAATTCACATTCAAAAAGATCCTCTAATTCCAATTAGGAATTCGTTGGGACCCTTAGGAACAGTCCTTCAAATTGCGAATTTTTATTCATTTTACTATTTAATAACTTATAATACGATTTCGGTAACTAACTATTTGAAACTTGATAATTTAAAACAGACTTTTCAAGTACGTAAATTTTATTTAATGGATGAAAACGAGAGAATTTATAATCCTGATCCAGACAGTAAGATTGTTTTGAATCCATTTAATTTGAATTGGTATTTTATCCATCATAATTATTGTGAGGAAATGTCCACAATAATGAGTCTTGGGCAGTTTATTTGTGAAAATATATGTATAGCCACAAATGGACCACACCTCAAATCAGGTCAAGTTTTAATTGTTCAAGCTGGCTCTGTAGTAATAAGATCAGCTAAGCCCTATTTGGCTACTCCAGGAGCTACTGTTCATGGGCATTATGGAGAAATCCTTTATGAAGGAGATACATTAATTACATTTATATATGAAAAATCAAGATCTGGTGATATAACGCAGGGTCTTCCAAAAGTAGAACAAGTGTTAGAAGTGCGTTCGATTGATTCAATATCAATGAACCTAGAAAAAAGAGTTGAGGGTTGGAACGCGCGTATAACAAGAATTCTTGGGATTCCTTGGGGATTCTTAATTGGTGCTGAGCTAACTATAGTGCAAAGTCGTATCTCTTTGGTTAATAAGATCCAAAAGGTTTATCGATCCCAGGGGGTCAAAATCCATAATAGACATATCGAAATTATTGTACGTCAAATAACATCAAAAGTGTTGGTTTCAGAAGACGGAATGTCTAATATTTTTTTACCCGGCGAACTTATTGGATTGTTACGAGCGGAGCGAACGGGGCGTGCTTTGGAAGAAGCGATCCGTTATCGAGCTATATTATTGGGAATAACGAGAGCATCTCTGAATACTCAAAGTTTTATATCTGAAGCAAGTTTTCAAGAAACCGCTCGGGTTTTAGCCAAAGCAGCTCTCCGGGGTCGTATCGACTGGTTGAAAGGCCTGAAAGAGAACGTTGTTCTGGGGGGGATGATACCCGTTGGTACCGGATTCAAAGCATTAGTGCACTGTTCACGGCAGCATAACAATATTCTTTTGGAAACAAAAAAAAGAATTTATTCGGGGGGGGGATGATAGATATTTTCTTACACCACAGAGAATTATTAGACTTTTGCATTTCAAAGACTTTACATGATACATCAGAACAATAATTTAGAGGATTTAATGAGTCCTAAGTAGCGGATGCTCTTAACTATTTTTGATCCTTTGATTTCTTAATAGTAAGAAAAGAAAGATAATAACGAATAGAAAGTAATGAATGGCCTGGATTGTGTATCAATGGCCAATCTCTGGTAGAAGAGAAGGTTCCATTGGAACAATTATTTATTTCACTCGTCTCTTTTTTTTATTTTTTTTATCAAAAAAAATAAAAAAAAAAGAGGAAGTATGGGGAGAAATGGCAAGAAGATAGTGGAATATCAATTTTGAAGAGATGATGGAAGCAGGAATTCCTTTTGGTCATGGTACTAGGAAATGGAATCCTAGAATGTCACCTTATATCTCAGCAAAACATAAAGGTATTCATATTACAAATCTGACAAGAACTGCTCGTTTTTTATCAGAAGCTTGTTATAAAGCAGCAGATTTAGTAGCACGAGCTGCAATAAGAACCCGGTGTCATTATATGTCATTATATTATATTAAAAAAAATTAAAAAAAGGGCTCGGTGGTATGTTAACGAATTGGTCCACTACAGAAACGAGACTTCATAAGTTCAGGGATTTGAGAGCGGAACAAAAGACGGGGAGACTCAACCGTCTTCCAAAAAGAGATGCAGCTATCCTGAAGAGACAATTATCACCCTTGCAAACGTATCCGAGCGGGATTCAATATATGACGGGGGTACCGGATATTGTAATCATCGTTGATCAGCAAGAAGAATATACGGCTCTTCGAGAATGTATCGCTTTTGGAATTCCAACAATTTGTTTAATCGATACAAATTGTGACCCCGATCTCGCAGATATTTCGATTCCAGCAAACGATAACGCTTTAGCTTCAATCCGATTAATTCTTAATAAATTTGTATTTGCAATTTGTGAGGGTCGTTCTAGCTATATACGAAATCCTTGATTAATAATAAGATAAATAAATTTTTTTGGTAACTACATGGATTTTTGGAATCGGTTACTCTTCTTGAATCGCATAAAAGAAAAGAAAAGAAATTAAAAAAAAACTGTGGGTGATTAGCGGGTATTCAAAACGGATAATTCTAATTAAAGTATCCAAGTCGAAAGGGAGAGGGTTGAATCAAAATAATTCTTTTTAAAGTTCTATTTCTGTTAGAGGGCAATATGAATGTTATATCATGTTCCAGTAACACACTAAAAGGGTTATACGATATATCCAGTGTGGAAGTAGGCCAACATTTCTATTGGCAAATAGGAGGTTTACAAGTCCATGCCCAAGTACTTATTACTTCTTGGGTTGTAATTGCTATCTTATTAGGTTCAGCCCTTATAGCTGTTCGGAATCCACAAACTATTCCGACTGCCGGTCAAAATTTCTTCGAATATGTCCTTGAATTTATTCGAGACGTGAGCAAAACTCAGATTGGAGAAGAATATGGTCCATGGGTTCCCTTTATTGGAACTATGTTTCTATTTATTTTTGTTTCGAATTGGTCCGGTGCTCTTTTACCTTGGAAAATAATACAGTTACCCCATGGGGAGTTAGCTGCACCTACGAATGATATCAATACTACCGTTGCTTTAGCCTTGCTCACGTCAGTAGCATATTTCTATGCAGGTCTTTCTAAAAAGGGATTAGGTTATTTCAGTAAATACATTCAACCGACTCCAATTCTTTTACCCATTAACATTTTAGAAGATTTCACAAAACCTTTATCACTTAGCTTTCGACTTTTCGGGAATATATTAGCTGATGAATTAGTAGTTGTTGTTCTTGTTTCTTTAGTACCTTTAGTGGTTCCTATACCTGTGATGTTCCTTGGATTATTTACAAGCGGTATTCAAGCTCTTATTTTTGCAACTTTAGCGGCGGCTTATATAGGCGAATCTATGGAGGGCCATCATTGACTAGTTTTCGAAATAGTCTCTTTTTTTTTTTAGCTTAGAATAACGCAGTGTATGCGTAACTAAAGATAATTCACTTAGGAAACATCAATATACAAATAGAAATAGACAAATACGGGATATACGACCAAGAGTCATAGAAAAAAAATTCAGATATTGGGGAATTGTAAAAAAGGAAAGAGATCAAAAAGATCTTTTTCCTAAAATTCATGTTTGGCTTTATTATATCATACTCCTGCCAATGAATATTATCATTCTATTGTTTTGTTCATTCAATTCAAATATAAGGAGTCATTATTTGAATAAAAATTCTTATAGTATCATAGTATCACAATTTACACGGTGTGTGATTAAAAAAAAAAAGAAAAAGAAAGATGCTTTCTAGAATGATTCCCATTTCAGTTGATTTTATTCAATTCAACAATTGACCAAAAGAAAATATTAATAAAGAATTAAATAATTAAAGTGAATGACCTTACCGGAATAAAATACTTATGTTTATTTCTATGCAATGATTCGCCAAACGAGATTCATAAAAAATGGGTTGATTGGGAGAGGGGAACAGAATTGGGTATCTGGGATCTAATGACTCTAAGCCAACTCTTGTGTATGGTTCCAAGAATGATTCTAGAATACGATTGACTTTAAGATACGAATAGTTTGAATCTAAGATATGAATAGTTGGTTTACGTTATGGAAGAAAGACATGTATATATGATATTAGATAGTTATATATCAATTAAAGATATATCTAATCCGCCCTACTATTGTGAACTTAGATAGAGATTCCAATAGAAATTCTTCGGTTTCGTCTTTGCCTGTGAATTGAATGTGAATGAATAAAGCGATGAAATAAAGAAAACTAACGAACGAAGAATTAAAAAAGGGTTTGGAAAGAAGAAATGGAAGAACAAAAGTCGTATGGATTCACAAAAATCCTGTGGATCGGAACTAAAAAAGAGATATCGAAGTAGCTTTTATGGTTTAATACTAATATTATTATTACTTCAATTCCGAGTTCTTAGTTATTTCGACTGGATGAATCTTAGCGATGGAATAATTAAGTCATAATTCATTGGACGATTGTATCATTAACTATTTCTTTATTTTAGTGCGAGGAACTTATCATGAATCCACTGATTTCTGCCGCTTCTGTTATTGCCGCTGGGTTGGCCGTCGGGCTTGCTTCTATTGGACCTGGAGTAGGTCAAGGTACTGCTGCGGGTCAAGCTGTAGAAGGTATCGCGAGACAACCCGAGGCGGAGGGAAAAATACGAGGTACTTTATTGCTTAGTCTGGCTTTTATGGAAGCTTTAACAATTTATGGACTGGTTGTAGCATTAGCCCTTTTATTTGCGAATCCCTTTGTTTAATCCTATAAATATGCAAATTACGTATTTTTTTTTAGTCTATCTAAAAGAGGAGATAATATGAAAAATATAACCGATTCTTTCGTTTCCTTGGTTCGCTGGTCATTTGCCGGGAGTTTCGGGTTTAATACCGATATTTTAGCAACAAATCCAATAAATCTAAGTGTAGTACTTGGTGTATTGATCTTTTTTGGAAAGGGAGTGCGTGCGAGTTGTTTATTTCAAGAATAGGCTGGATCCAACCAGCTGTACTTTTTTTCATTATAACTAGATCGAAAAAGGTGCACGATTCCGCGAATTACTTCTGAATCAATTTCAAATCATATTTAAGAACCATAGCATTTCGTGATTCATTGGTAAATATACTTTGATTCTCTATCAACCAAACCAATAGTGGGGGGTCATTAACATGGTTAAAGCTAAACAAAACTGTTTGAAGTCCAGACGCAGCATGGTACCCTTTCTACTACTATATTAATATAGAATAGAAATGTTTGCAAAATGAATAATTGGAATTTGTGTTTTTTTTCGATATAAAACACTCATGTCGATAAAATTATTTGAGCCTTTTCTTTTATTGGAATGCAAAATATTTGAAATATTTCAATCAACCGCTTTTTATGCTGAATCGGTGACCTGTGTATAATATAAAGTAAGAAGAATTCTTTGGATTTGACGAAAAAAAGAAACAACTTTGCTGACAATTCAATATTTTTGTTTTGTTCCGTCAGAAGAGTCCTCAAAATATTCTGGTCTTGGATTAGTGATTAGTCGCGACATCTTGGAATATGAATAGAGAAGAGAGGTAGAGGATAGGCTCATTACATTAAAAAAAAGATATGGGAATTGCCCCCATACTTAAAAAGTTGAAGTAATTGAGTGTGAGAGCCAAATGAATCGAAAAATTCATGTTTGGTTCGGGAAGGGATCATGTAAGTTTTGAGATGAATGGAAAGATAATCTACTTTCATTAAGTGATTTATTAGATAATCGAAAACGGAAGATCCTGAATACTATTCGAAATTCAGAGGAACTGCAGGGGGGGGCCATTCAACGGCTGGAAAAAGCCCGGGCTCGCTTACGGAAAGTCGAAAGGGAAGCGGATCAATTTCGAGTGAATGGATACTCGGAGATAGAACGAGAAAAATTGAATTTGATTAAGTCAACTTATAAGACTTTGGAAGAATTAGAAAATTACAAAAATGAAACCATTCGTTTTGACCACCAAAGGGCGGTTCAGCAAGTCCGACAACAGGTTTTCCAACAAGTTTTAAAAGGAGCTCGAGGCACTCTGAATAGTTCTTTGAACAAGGAGTTACATTTACGTACCATTAGTGAGAATATTGACACGTTTGAGGCGATGGCAGAAATAACTGATTAGTCCTTTTCCTGTAGGCATTGTTTTTTTTCTTTAACTA